TAAGTAATAGGTAGGGATGACAGGATTTGAACCCGTGACATTTTGTACCCAAAACAAACGCGCTACCAAACTGCGCTACATCCCTTTCAATTGGTATACAGTGTCATTGTAGAGAATCCCTGTCTTGTTTTCCACATCTTTATTTCCTACATTGATATACACAAACTATCTTGTCATTTCTTACTTTTGGTCTCATATATCATATAACAAACATATAATATAGTAAAAGACTTATATTATATATATTATATAAAGTATGAAATAAATATGAAATCTACCATAAAAAATTAATATTTTTTAGGAATTTAAGGCGGAAATGGACGTATTTTTTTTCTTTTAAGAAATATCTATTTTGTACATTTCAATTTGAATTAGGAACTCCGCGTACAAATACAAGTGGTAAGTCATTAACTACATATACACATCCGGTCATATATGTATTACCATTATGTATTACAAATTCCAATAAAATTACAATAACGAATACAGAAAGAGGAGTTTTAAAAATGCGAGATCTAAAAACATATCTCTCCGTGGCACCGGTAGTAAGTACTCTATGGTTCGGGTCTTTAGCAGGTTTATTGATAGAGATCAATCGTTTTTTTCCGGATGCGTTGATATTTCCCTTTTTTTCATTCTAGTTATTGATATGGGAAGGGGGAAGAAGATTAGAGATATAATCAAATAACTGTAACTAATCCCTACCCCTCCCTTCTTTTTTTCTTTGTTTTTTTTTTTTTTTTTTAGAATTATAGAATAAGTAAAAAAAAAAAAAAAACAAAGAAAAAATGGTTTCGCCCTCAGTGAAACTATGAACTCGGGCTCAGGCTCAAATTAAATTAATAATAGAATGAAAATGTGGTGGTTGGGGCAACAATATCATACAAGATACTTAACTGAAAATGAAATACTGTACGGCAATTTTAAATTATAAATATAGTTATAAATCATTATATTACTTATTATTTATTACTATATTGATTGCAACAAAATATTTCTTTCATAATTTGATTTCGAGTTACCTGCTTCTATTTTTTTTGTCCTTTCTTCTTCCTTGCTTAGGGTCGGAAAATTAAAGAATTGAGTGAATCAAAAACCAAAGGAGGTTCATGGCTAAGGGTAAAGATGTCCGAGTAACGGTTATTTTGGAATGTACCAGTTGTGTTCGAAATCGTGTTAATAAGGAATCAATGGGCATTTCCCGATATATTACTCAAAAGAATCGACACAATACGCCTAGTCGATTGGAATTGAGAAAATTCTGTCCCTGTTGTTACAAGCATACGATTCATGGGGAGATAAAGAAATAGATCGAAACGATCGCTCGTGTTTCAGTCTTCCAAGGAAGATGAAAAATTACATATTATATATAACAATATATATTATATATAATTTATTTAAATATAAACAAACCCAATCCTATTTCTTAATTCTACATCTATATCATCTTTGATCCGATCGAAATAGGATTGGAATTTTCAGGATAAGGAATAAACAAACCATGGATAAATCCAAGCGAATCTTTCTTAAATCCAAGCGGTCTTTTCGTAGGCGTTTGCCCCCGATCCAATCGGGGGATCGAATTGATTATAGAAACATGAGTTTAATTAGTCGATTTATTAGCGAACAAGGAAAAATATTATCTAGACGGGTGAATAGATTGACCTTAAAACAACAACGATTAATTACTATTGCTATAAAACAAGCTCGTATTTTATCTCCGTTACCTTTTCTTAATAATGAGAAACAATTTGAAAGAAGCGAGTCAACCGCTAGAGCTGCTGGTCTTAGAACCAGAAAAAAAATAGGTTGACTCTTCGATTGAATCAAAATAAAATTCCAATCCGAACTCAAATGCGGATTGACGTTTTTTTTTTTGTTCGAAAAATCGTAAAATCGAAATGTCGTGTCGTAAGAAAAAAAAATAGGAGAAGAAGAATAAATATTTTTTATTTAACGTCTTTCTTCATTTTGATGACTTTATCATATTTTATCATACTAATTTCTACTCTACCTTCCCAGAGTTCATTCTCCAGGGAACTCCATTTAAACTATTCCAACGGATTCCTTCCAATCTCTTTATTTTATGATCTCATTGGAAATCATATAAAGACAACTCCTATTTAATATAGCTATTTGTGCAAGTATTTTACGATTAAGAAGCAACTGTCTCTTGTACAGATTGTGTATAAATTTACTATAACTAAAGTATACCTTATTCTCGCGAATTACTGCATTTATCCGAGTGATCCATAACCGACGAAAATCTCTCTTTTGTCTACCTCTATCCCGATGAGCCGAAACCAAAGCTCTTATTTTCTGTTGAGTAATAGTACGAGTAAGTCTTGAATGAGCCCCTCGAAAGGTTGATGCAAATAAACGAATTTTTGTTCTACGTCTTCGAGCTATATACCCTCGTTTAATTCTGGTCATTGAATAAATGAAACTTTGATGAATAACTAATTGATTTCCTTTCTTTCAGTTATTCCCTTCCCTAGTCTATTAATAACAAAACTGATTCTTCCAATGTATAAAATTTAAATTCCAATGGCTTTTGCTACTATAACCTTCCCGACCACGATTTTTTTTTTTTTTTTCTAGGTGAAATGCCTAGAAAAAAATTGTATTGATATTAGGTATCAAAAACACATAAAAGTAGTAAATATAATATAAATGGATATAGTGGGTTCCATCGTTTCTATGGTTACTTCTTAAACGGTGAGGTCCTCTCTATACACCGGAGCCCTTCTTTCTTTCATTTAATCAATGTTATTGTTAACTTGTACAGTTCACACTCTTTGGCTCTACCCACAATTATCCAGTACTAGGTCTTTCACAATGAGATCTACTTATACAGTAACGGTATTTAATTATGAAGATTCGCTGAGTAGCTGACCCTGTTAGTCCGTTCTTGCAAGAGTAAGGCATAAATTTTCTGCTTTTAAAAATAGTATTTCCCCTGCTTAATGGATATCATTTGCTATCAATGGAGAATTCTTTCTCATCTTAAATTTAAAACGGAGTTGATTGGATTTGCACCAACGGAAACCATACATTTGATACCACAATAGAAGGATAGATCTTTTTTATTTTTAGATATTGAATGGAGTTCTTCCATTCTAGTCTATTCACTGGTACTGATCGTTGATACTGGATCAATTGTTTTCTTTCTTTTGTCCTAGCCCACGATCTGAACGAGTCGCACATACACCCTAGTACATGTTCCTCGTCGCTGAGGACATCCCCCAAGAGCGGGGGATTTTGTGACATTTCTGATTGGCTGTCTTGTGTTTCTAATAAGTTGTTTAATAGTTGGCATATTGAATCATATACATAATGGGCTGGTTTAGATCGATCTTAACCGGATGATTATGAATTATTTTATTTCTATATTAATAGATTAATGAATAGAATATTAAATCCGGTAAGAAGATAAAATCTCAAATCACCAATTCGTCTGAAATTTTTGTTATTTTTTCTTTTTTATTCAGTCGCTACAAGATCAACAATTCCATGAGCTTGGGCTTCTGTTGCTGACATAAAAACATCTCTTTCCATATCTTCGGATACAACCCATAAGGGTTTGCCTGTCCTTTGTACATAAACCCTTGTGACGGTTTCGCGCAGCTTCAATAGTTCTTCCGCTTCCAAGATAAATTCTCCCGTCTGTGCCTCATAAAAAGAACTAGCAGGTTGATGGATCATTACCCTGATAATATAACATAATAAATGTTTATTCTATCTCATGAAAGGTGAGGAGATAAAGAATAATAATAAAAAATATATAATTGAACAACCGTACAGGCATCTTTTACGCATTGCATACGGCTCTATAATGGAATTCGTTTTTACCTTACTTAAAATATCAAATAAATATAGGGTCTATCAGACGCGGGTTGGTAAATGATCCAATAACCACCCTTCTTTTTGTTTTTGGAGTAGTTCAAAAATACTATGATGGCTCCGTTGCTTTATATATTTATTTCGTCTGTTATTTAGCAATCCCAAAGTTTCTTTTTTTTTTCAAATAAAAAAACAAGATTTTTTTTATTTTCATATTCTTTCATAACCTAAATATTGTTACGATTAAGAGCCTCCCGGCGTGAAAACAAAAAAGTTTGTGACGCTGAAATAGGCCTCCCGATAGATCGGATAAAATCGGAAATACCTTTTATCTCATACTACTCTTTCGATACATAATTTAAGGGTTAAAAAAATTTCTCATATCGAATTCGAAGTGCCATGCTATTATTACTTAATATTAATATTTCATATAGCGCGAAGGCATAGTCTTTTTTTTCTCTCAAATCAAATAAAAAACTCATTGGCGCCAAGCGTGAGGGAATGCTAGACGTTTGGTAATTTCTCCTCCGACCAGAATAAAAGATCCCATTGAAGCGGCTAATCCCATGCATATAGTCTGTATATCTGGTCGCACAAATTGCATAGTATCATAAATAGCTACTCCGGGTATTACCCATCCGCCAGGAGAATTTATAAACAAATATAGATCTTTGGTATCATCCTCTATACTGAGATATACCATAAGACCAATAAGTTGATTCGAGATCTCGCTATCAACCCCTTGGCCTAAAAAAAGTAATCTTTCTCGATAAAGTCGGTTGATTGGGATAAAGTTGTATCCCTTAGAAACCGTACATGCACCTTTTGATGCATACGGTTCAACAAAAATCACGAAAAAAAAAAAAAAAAGAATCAATGTGTAGATGTAGATTCTAGCGCTTTCTTTTATTTATTTTTTTTTTTTTCATACCAGGCTTTTATAAAAAGGGGTTTTTCTTTCATTTTTCAAGAAATATGGGTTTTGGCCTGTTTTGTTTATTTATAAAAAAAAAATTACTAAATTTATCTAACTAACTTTTCATTGATGTATTGTTTCATCGGGATACAATCTCAATCGCGATGTAATTTTCTTGTTCCTGAATGGGCTTCTTCAATTTTTTTAGGTTTATGCTCTACTCCGAGTAAAGATCCGCCCGATTTGTATTTGCACATATATGACAAATGCCCCAATACCACGCCCTTTTGCTACGACTTCCTTTTTACAATTTTTTTCATGTCCTACAACTGATATTCAACACATTTATCATATTACTCGATTGATTAACAGTTTGAGATCACTTCTATTTATAAATATATAAAGAAATAGAATATGATAGAAATAGTAATCATAAATATATTTATTACCGGTTTTTTTTCTAAACGGAGCCTGGATACTTCATTTTATTGGCCTAACCAAGACAACCATAAATTATTCTAATTGATAATATTAATCTGTATACCCTCCCGAAAAAATGGATCTAATTGAACTTCACGCTCCAATTTTTTGATAATTCAATCAATCTTTCTTGGGCGAAGGGGAGGATATCTCGATCGGGGAAGAGAATGGGGAAATACCATATGACCCAATATATCTGACAAGTCGCACTATACGTCAATCCACAATGCATCTTCCTCTCCAGGACTTCGAAAAGGTACTCTTGGAACACCAATAGGCATTAAATAAAAGAAAAATTAAGTACTATATCTCACTTTGATGTGAAAGCGTAACAATGGATTTAGTGTCCTACTAATATTGGCCTTTATCATATTTTATCCATAGAAAGAAGACAAAATGAATAAAGGAAAATTTTTAGAAAGAAGTCCTTTGAATGATGAACAAATATATATATGCATTCACTCATATAAAATGGTATCAACTCCCCTACCATTGCGTATTGGTACTTATCGGGTGTAGAATAGATCTGCTTCTTTTTGTTCCTACGAACAAAATAGTTTCATTATTACTAAAAGTAATTGAAAAGAATAAAACAAATATTAATTCTTTACCCAAGATAATCCACTACAAAGAGGGTCCACAGCGTAGTTTTTTACAATGCAATAAAGTTACATTGTGTCTATTTTTCATTGATAAAGGGGTATTTCCATGGGTTTGCCTTGGTATCGTGTTCATACCGTCGTATTGAATGATCCCGGTCGTTTGATTGCTGTCCATATAATGCATACAGCTCTGGTTGCTGGTTGGGCCGGTTCGATGGCTCTATACGAATTAGCAGTTTTTGATCCTTCTGATCCTGTTCTTGATCCAATGTGGAGACAGGGTATGTTCGTTATACCCTTCATGACTCGTTTAGGAATAACCAATTCATGGGGCGGTTGGAGTATCACAGGGGGTACTGTAACGAATCCGGGTATTTGGAGTTACGAAGGTGTGGCCGGGGCACATATTGTGTTTTCAGGCTTGTGCTTTTTGGCAGCTATCTGGCATTGGGTGTATTGGGATCTAGAAATATTTACTGATGAACGTACAGGAAAACCCTCTTTGGATTTGCCTAAGATCTTTGGAATTCATTTATTTCTATCAGGGGTGGCTTGCTTTGGTTTTGGTGCATTTCATGTAACAGGATTGTATGGTCCTGGAATATGGGTGTCCGATCCTTATGGACTAACTGGAAGGGTACAATCCGTAAATCCAGCGTGGGGTGTGGAGGGTTTTGATCCTTTTGTTCCGGGAGGAATAGCTTCTCATCATATTGCAGCAGGGACCTTGGGCATATTGGCGGGTCTATTCCATCTTAGTGTACGTCCACCTCAACGCCTATACAAAGGATTACGTATGGGAAATATTGAAACCGTCCTTTCCAGTAGTATTGCTGCTGTCTTTTTTGCAGCTTTTGTAGTTGCTGGAACTATGTGGTATGGTTCAGCAACCACCCCGATTGAATTATTTGGTCCCACTCGTTATCAATGGGATCAAGGATACTTCCAACAAGAAATATATCGACGAATTGGTGCTGGGTTAGCTGAAAATCAAAGTTTATCTGAAGCTTGGTCTAAAATTCCTGAAAAACTAGCTTTTTATGATTACATAGGCAATAATCCGGCAAAGGGGGGTTTATTCAGAGCGGGCTCAATGGACAACGGGGATGGAATAGCTGTTGGGTGGTTAGGACATCCTATCTTTAGAGATAAAGAGGGTCGCGAACTTTTTGTACGTCGTATGCCTACTTTTTTTGAAACATTTCCGGTTGTTTTGGTAGACGGAGACGGAATTGTTAGAGCCGATGTTCCTTTTAGAAGGGCGGAATCTAAATATAGTGTCGAACAAGTAGGTGTAACTGTCGAGTTCTATGGCGGCGAACTCAACGGAGTCAGTTATAGCGATCCCGCTACTGTGAAAAAATATGCTAGACGCGCTCAATTGGGTGAGATTTTTGAATTAGATCGTGCTACTTTGAAATCCGATGGTGTTTTTCGTAGCAGTCCACGGGGTTGGTTTACTTTTGGACATGCTTCGTTTGCTTTGCTTTTCTTCTTCGGACACATTTGGCATGGTGCTAGAACCTTGTTTAGAGATGTTTTCGCTGGTATTGATCCAGATTTAGATGCTCAAGTGGAATTTGGAGCATTCCAAAAACTTGGAGATCCAACTACAAGAAGACAAGTAGTCTGATACAATATGCTTTGTTACTTGTTACTTTTCATTTTTATTTTCTTTTTTTGATTTTTAGATGGGGGTACCAGATAAATCTTGATTTGAATCACTGCCTTTTCTTTGACTCTTGTTCTTTATTTATCCGGAAGACGATCAAAAATAAACAGATATGGAAGCTATAATTGTAAACCACGATCGAATCCATGGAAGCATTGGTTTATACATTCCTTTTAGTCTCAACTCTAGGAATAATTTTTTTCGCTATCTTTTTTCGAGAACCGCCTAAAGTTCCAACTAAAAAGGTGAAATGATTTGTCATTATCTCAATTGAAGTACTGATCCTCCCAATATTGGGAGGATCAGTACTTCAACTAGTCCCCGTGTTCCTCGAATGGATCTCTTAGTTGTTGAGAGGGTTGCCCAAAAGCAGTATATAAGGCGTACCCAGTAAAACTTACAAGTAAACCAGATAAAAAGATGGCAACGAGGGTTGCTGTTTCCATTATTATATAGTTTTAAGACATTATAAAGTTTTAAGACCACAATGGATCTATGATAAGATCATTTATTTACAACGGAATGGTATACAAAGTCAATAGATCTTACTGAATATAAAATATTATGGCTACACAAACCGTTGAAGGTAGTTCTAGATCTGGCCGCCCAAAACGAACTAATGCAGGGAGTTTATTGAAACCCTTGAATTCAGAATATGGTAAAGTAGCTCCTGGGTGGGGAACTACTCCTTTGATGGGTCTCGCAATGGCTCTATTCGCTATATTCCTATCTATTATTTTGGAGATTTATAATTCTTCCATTTTACTGGATGGAATTTCAATGAATTAGATTCACAAGAACCATTAACTGGCTTTTTCAATACAATTCAATACAAAGTGAAGCATTTAGGTTTCTGATTTTTATCCCATTCTATTTTGGTAGTTTGACCGTGGAATTTCTTTGTTTCTGTATTTCCGGAATATGAGTGTGTGACTTGGTATAATTGATCCTATGGATAGTACAGAGAATGGGTCTGTCATCTTGATAGAGATGGTTTTACTTCGTCGGATATTCATTCTAGTATCTGGAGCACGGAATATATGAAATAGATTACTATTAGAACTATGATTCATACTTAATAGTCAGACCTCGTGTCCGGACTTCAAATTTTTTTTTTTTTTTCAAAGAATTAGAAGTTATAAATAGAAATATTTTTATTCTTTCAAACTTTCGTTTATGCTTATTTTGATCAAAGGACAAAACAAAGGTTTCTTTGGTTTGGATTTTGAGTCATTATATCTATTCATTGGATAAGTGATAATCCAATGGTTCTTACTCAGGGAATTTTGGGACTTAGTTTGAAAGGTTTTTATTGAATCATCGTGGTTTTAGTATGAATCTGAGGTTTTAATCAATTCATAGGGTCTTAACAAGAGAATTCCTATCAATAATAAAGAAAACAGCAGTAAAGCCGCATTACACATAAATAACACCAAAGAAAATAGGTAAATAGAAGATTCAAGAGGCCTATAACGATCAATATATAGATGAATGAGCCGACTTGATTTTTTGGCATTATAACCACAAAGAAGAGCTTTCGGATTTTTATTCTTTAGTATCTTCAAATAAAATTGAATCATAAATCATAAAATTAATAAATTTCAAACTTTATATTACACACATCCGTTAGAACTAGTATTTGGGTGTTTCTGTTTGAGCCGTACGAGATGAAATTTTCATATACGGTTCTCCGGGGGGGTCCCCTTGATTTACCTATCTCAATAAAATCTATGATTGGTTCGAAGAACGTCTTGAGATTCAGGCAATTGCCGATGATATAACTAGTAAATATGTTCCTCCTCACGTCAACATATTTTATTGTCTAGGGGGAATTACGCTTACTTGTTTTTTAGTACAAGTAGCTACAGGGTTTGCTATGACTTTTTATTATCGTCCGACCGTTACGGAGGCCTTTGCTTCTGTTCAATATATAATGACTGAAGCTAATTTTGGTTGGTTAATCCGATCAGTTCATCGATGGTCGGCAAGTATGATGGTCCTAATGATGATCCTGCACGTATTTCGCGTGTATCTCACCGGCGGCTTTAAAAAACCTCGTGAATTGACTTGGGTTACAGGTGTGGTTTTGGGTGTATTGACCGCATCTTTTGGTGTAACTGGTTATTCCTTACCTCGGGACCAAATTGGTTATTGGGCAGTAAAAATTGTAACAGGCGTACCAGACGCTATTCCTGTAATAGGCTCACCTCTGGTAGAGTTATTACGCGGAAGTGCTAGTGTAGGACAATCCACTTTGACTCGTTTTTATAGTTTACACACTTTTGTATTACCTCTTCTTACCGCCGTATTTATGTTAATGCACTTCCCAATGATACGTAAGCAAGGTATTTCTGGTCCTTTATAAAGAATATATACCATCTTGTAATCAATCATCTATCACTTGGGGTAGGAACACTAGTATTTCATTGCTACAAATATGGATTATTGAAAAAAATAAGACATGTATTGGGATATTTCTCTTCAACT